TACTTCATATAGTATCCGTCGAGACTTTCAACCTAATTAAAGGGTTTCACTCGACTAAACCCTCTAAAAAAATGAAACTACAAATAGGAATCTTTGACGAAAGGGATCAAGAATGATTATTATTTCGACACAAGAAAAGAAAGGGTTGTAGAAAATTCCTAGCCTTGTGTCAAAGACTAGGAAGATAAATAATCCCTCTTAGAATGCTTTGTTCCTCTCATTCATTTTCTTTTCTATTTTCGATTATTTATCTTATGTTTAGTTTTTAGAATGCTAATTTGATCTCATTCTATTTTCTTTTCTATTTTCGATTATTTATCTTATGTTTAGTTTTTAGTCTAATTTGATTCATTCTATGGCATTTAAATCTGACAATAGTTACATAATCATACCGCTTCGATTTTGATTGAAAAAACAAAGAAATAAAGAAGAAATAAGTAAAGTCAAAAAGTCTTATTCATACATACTATGACTAGTAATGTAGTACAAGGCATTCAAAAAATTTAATAGAAAAACAATCTAAACAAGCAAAAGGATTTTCATAAGTTTTTTGATCAGACAGAATTACATAACACGATTTCCAACAAAAATTTGGTTCTTTTTATAACTTGGTATTAAAAAATCCGCGAATCTAGAAATTCATTTCGGATAATTGAACCTTCTCAAACTGTTTCTTTTTCAGAACCAAAAAGATTTGTGCCAAAATAATAGATGCCAAGAAGAGCAAAAGACCTTGTACACGTAATGGATCTTGAAGTACTATTTCCGCATCCCCCTGACCAAATCCACCCACATTAGGATTACTCGTTAATGGTTGATCCAGTTTGATGGATTCACCCTCGGAAACAAGAAGTTCTGGTCCTGGAGGGATAATATCAACCACTTGACGTCCATCCGATTCATCCACTATGGTTATTTCGTATCCCCCTTTTTCTTTTCGTATTATTTTGCTTACTATACCCGCCGCTGTAGCATTATAAACATTATTGTTACTCTTGCTCCCGTCGGGATAAATCTGGCCCCTTCCCCTGTTCCCGCCTACGTATATGGGATATTTTAAGAAGTGAACGTCTTTCTTAGTAGCGGGGTCCGGAGAAAGAATAGGAAAGGTAATTTCACTATATTTTTGACCAGGAATGGGACCTATCACAAGAATATTTTTTTTAGTAGGGCGATAACTCTGAAAAGACAGATTGCCCATCTTTTCTTTAATCTCGGGCGAAATACGATCGGGGGGGGCTAATTCAAATCCCTCAGGTAAAATAAGAATAGCCCCCACATTCAAGGCCCCTTTTTTACCATTAGCAAGAACTTGTTTCAGTTGCAGATCATAAGGAATTCGAACAACTGCTTCAAATACAGTATCAGGCAGTACCGCTTGTGGAACCTCGATATCCACGGGCTTGTTCGCTAAATGGCAATTGGCACATACAATACGACCGGTCGCTTCTCGTGGATTTTCATAACTCTGCTGTGCAAAAATAGGATACGCATTTGAAATGGGTGTCCGAGTGATTATATATATGATGAGCGATACGGAAATGAATCGAATAATCTCTTCCTTTATCCAAGAAAAGGTATTTCTAGTTTGCATGGTCCAATCATTGATCCCAAAAATTTCTACAATAAAATTAGATAAGTCACTAGTATAGTTCCCTATCTACGATTCTGCTATTTACTGAAATAATTTGACTGGAATATTGAAGGAATCTCCCCCGGGGTGTCTAGAAACAAAACAATAAGTGCATTTTTTATTGTTTTACTTATGTACAAAGTAATAAATTGGCTCGTTCGATCATTTTTCAATCATTCATTGAATGATAAATCACTACAAGTGACGGAGATACACGATTTAAATAACGAAAAATAAAATATTTAAAAATTGTATCTAAAATGACTGGAAAGGTAGAAACAAGACCAGATATAATTTGATCATTATGATCAAATCCAAAATCTTTGTAGATAGAGCCAATCATTAGGTCCCAGCCATGGGGCGAATGGAATCCTATACATAAATCCGTTAATAAAAGAATAGAAAAAGCTTTTATTGTGTCGCTTAAATTATATAGAAATTCTTGAATACAAGAGTTAAGAAAAATAAGTTCTTCATTACCTAAAATAGAATAAAGACTTAAAATAAGAAAATAAATTATATTTGTTGAGAAATGTAAAATCGTATGGATACGACTCTCATTGTGCAACTTGATCAATTGGATCGTTTCTTTGTATACTCCGACGTGAAGCTTTTGTAAACGCCCTTCCGGGTATTCCTTTACCATTTCGTCGAAAAGGGATAGTTCCTCTAATTCTATGAATTTTTTTAGAATAACCCTTTCTTGAATATTATTCAAAACAATTTCGGAGTGCCTGATATTCCACCAATTATTAACCCAAGATTCCAGACTTTTATTAAATGAGAGAGAGATCCACCAAGGCAAAAATACTATAGATGCAAAATATAGAAGGAAATTAAATGCTTTCTTTTTTGCCATTTGCCTGTCTGTGAATTTTGAAATGAACTCATCTCAGTCGTCGACTCTATATGATACTAATATTTCTATCAAGTATCAGTTCTATTACATTACAAGTCTCGAGCTTATAGCCCTGTTTTTTATTTTTTATTTGTGATTCAGTAGAGTGGTTGGTCCTTGAATTGAGAAAGAATAGAGAAAAACAATATAGAAATACAGAAATAGAATAATAACGAATCCATGAATGAAGAAATAAAATAAATAAACTAGAATATTATAGAATATTTTTTCAATATATATCAATTTCTGAAATTCGAAGTAATTGTCTCCTTTGGTGACTGCACGAAATAGCCTTTTCAAAAAACTGAATATTATTCTAGTTTCGAGACGCAAGACCTCTCCGGTTATCAAGTCCCCGGTTATCGAGATATCACAAATTTTTGAAAAAAAAAACTCGACGGTGGCCCGCAGTACAAGAATAATGTGCTCTTCCGATCTGGGGACAATTACTTCAAGTAATTGTCTCCTTTGGTGACTGCACGAAATAGCCTTTTCAAAAAACTGAATATTATTCTAGTTTCGAGACGCAAGACCTCTCCGGTTATCAAGTCCCCGGTTATCGAGATATCACAAATTTTTGAAAAAAAAAACTCGACGGTGGCCCGCAGTACAAGAATAATGACGAGAAATTTCTCGATTTCGAAATGTTTTGATATATGAGATGAATCTATTATTTCAATTTGTTACTTCTTTTGTTACTGAATTGATTTAAGTGCATTTACATACGCATAAAAAAAATTTATGGACAAAATTTTTTCGTTTTATGATTGGTTCGTGTACGTTTACTTTTTTTGTTCTAATCAGAGTTCGCCTTAAATTTCAGTTAAGTTATGCTTAAGTTATGCTATAGAAAAAAGAGAAAGATAATTCTTGAGTTATAGTTTTTTCTTTCACTTTTGCTAAAAAAGCTTTCAAAATATTTCAAGTGGTACACGCAAGAAATAGGCCAATTCCGCGGCTTTCTGTTCAATTTCTCGTAGAGTCAAATTCTCATCGATACGAGTCAAAGGAATGGACCCATGGCCTCTGATTTCCATATAAAGTATAGGACGAGCATAAATACCTTCTTTAACTTCTATTCTGATGGATTGAATGTCTTTCATAAGGAATCGCAGGAAGATGCGACGATTTTTTCCAGGAAATCCCCAACGAAAAATACACACTATTCCTTCTTTTATATCGAATCGATCATAACCACTACCCACATTCCACGAAATGGTGCACCACAAATATGAACTAAGAAAAAGACCCGCAATTCCATAGAAAGACATCACGATTCCTTGTGGAAAAAAAAGAATTTGCTGATAGGGAAATAACGGTATAAAATTCCTACCAAGATAACTATAAGTTCCAACCAACAAAAATCCTAATGAACCTAAAAAAAGGATAAAGGCCCAGCAGAAATTACTCGGTTTTCTAGACCCCGCTATAAGTTCTATCCATATACGGTCTGATCGCCAACTCATACTATACTTGCTTTTTATTATAATGGGGAGATAACATAACCCCAATAAATTTAACTTTCATTTTTTTGTTTCCGAAGTAACCCTCATCAACTAGCACTATTATGCTGTCAAACTTTAGGAGTAATTCATCAATTGCTTAGAGCTAACCTAAAACAATAACCCCTTTTATATGCATATTTATATGCATATGATTTCTTGTAGATATATTGATTTTACGTTTCAGAAATTCATCCCGATACCTTTTTATTTTCAAATAGCTATTAAGTCATTTACTCATATATGATATGATGTTTATGTATACGAGCTTCTGCTCGGAGGAAGCTACCCGTTATACCATATTCGACTAAATAAATATTTGTGTTATGATCCAAATAAGCCTAAGTTTTCAAAAAAATAGAAATAGATAAGATTTAACCCCATAATATCTAAAAGATCTTGTTTTTTTGAACATGAAGAGATAAAGAAACCATAGCAATTGCCGGAAATACTAAGCCCACTAAAGGCACAAAAATAGCGGGTAAGTTGCTGATAGTTGTCATAGAATGGGTACCTCGATTTAATATTTGTACCTGGTATATAGTGTTATATTTGTTGTTATATTAACATTTTAACCTGTTATTGTTATAAAGATATCTTATACTTCATATAGAATTATACTAGTATAATTCTACTTAAGTGAGTATTGAATATATACAATATTAAGAGATATACAATAGAAGAGTATAGTCTCTATATATACTAAGATATAATAAGGAATAAATATACTAATATATCTAGAGATACTAGTATATACTAATATATAATCTATTTTATTAAGTATATAACTTACTTAAGTAAGTATATAATAAATGTAAATCAAAAGTGTAAATAAATGGGCTTATTCAGCTTTCTCTATCTTTCTACATGAAAAATATGTATGAAAGTCCCTTTTTTTCCTTTTTTTATTTATTATTATTTATTTATTATTATTAGTATATATTAGTATATTATGATTTTATAATTT